TGATCGGACCAAGCTTCCGCAATTTCAGAATCACCCTGTAGAATGGCCTGTTCTCCCCGGTCGGAATAGGTGGTTCCTTCCCTTAGAACCGTACTTGAGAGTTTCCTATCTCATACGGCTCAAAAATCGATTCTTTTTGTGTCCTATCTTAATCTACCCTATGCTAACTGAATTAGATTTCTCATAAACCTATCCCATTTTTTCTTGGGTTAACCAGAAGAAGTTAATTACATAAGTTTCAAACCCTAATTTTGATCAATAATCAGAATCAGTTTGATCTTTTCTCCCACCTTCAGAAGAATGAAGCATAGGTATCCCCACAATATCGTTAGAATTTTCTGAAAGGTAACTATCTCGGTTTCATATATGGAATTCATATAGAATCTTTGAAAAAGACTTTTTTCCATAAGAAAAAAGAACTTACTATCTTTGGGATCTGATGCTACACCGCTGCTCAATACCTTAGTGGATCGACTCTATTACATAAGTTGATTCCTAACTTTTGTCCCATATCATGACATAAGTAAGCAGTTCTTAACTGTATCGACTCAATAGCTCGCTAATTGATCTTTACGGTGCTTTCTCTATCAATTTGATCCTTTATCCATAGAATATAGTATATAGGCTACACTCATTTTTTTTTTTCTTCCTATTTTGGTTCTCGTGAAGTCTCTTTCCTTGCTACAGCTGATAAAAATCGTTGCTTTGGACGATGCATTATGTAGAAAGCCTATTTTTTCTAGTATTTACTAGCCAATTTGATCTTTGCTTTTTTTCCTTATTTCTATAGTGGAGATAGTCGCACGTAATGACAGATCACGGCCATATTATTAAAAGCTTGTGGTAAGAATGGGTTTCGTTCTAGTGCCCGGAAATAATATTCCAAAGCCTTTGTATGCTCTCCATTGCTTGTGTGTATAAGGCCTATGTTATAGAGTATATAACTTCGATCATAGGGATCAATTTCTGGTCGCGTAGCTTCATAATAATTCTGTAAAGCTTCCGCATAATTTCCTTCGGATTGAGCCAACATCCGTTACGGTCGTTCATTCTATTCAAAAAATCTCCGTTCCAGAACCGTACATGAGATTTTCATCTCATACGGCTCCTCCCTTCTGCGCATAGTACTAAGGGGAATAATCCATAGAATAAAAATTGAACTATTCTCATCTCATTATGAACTGAAAGGAACTAGTATTTTTACAAGAAATCTCTAGCCAGCCTTCCCGCAAGAGGTTTTTTCTTAACACCAATCATATTAGTGTTAGATATAAATGGTAACTCCAACAATTTCTTTGTTCTCAACGCCTTCTATTTCCAGGAATTAGTCACTTCAACGATCTTTGATGGTTATACGGGTATCCAAAGTACAAACGAGATGGATGTTTGTTGTCCCAACCATTCTTGTTAGTCCCGATACCGATAAGGAAAGGGGGAATTTATAACAAAGTTTTTGTGTTGTTGATTCCTAGGTGTAGTGCTTTTTCCCTTATGCCGTCTATTGGTACTAATGTAGTGTAGGATTGACCCGCAATACAGAACCCATAGGTGTAACCTTTCGCTCAATACTCAAATCAACAATTGAAACATCTGAGGCTGCATCAATCGAGGATACACGATAGAAGGAATTGTTCTATCTCCAAACTTCACCTTCACCGAGCGTAGGTTTATTTCAAGAATTTCGTTCTTTCTATACCGAACCGCGTCTCTTTCTCGTAAGACTGAGGTGAGGGCTAAAAAAAACAAGAAAAAAGAATCAAATCGCACCATCTCTGTAATAGGTAAATGCCTTTTTTTCTCCTGAAGTTGTCGGAATTATTCGTAATAAGATATTGGCTACAATTGAAGAGGTCTTATCAATAAAATTTCCATTTATATGAGATCTAGGCATAATTAGCAATCCATTCTAGAATTCTTTTCATTACCCCTCGGGGAAAATGATCCCACAAACAAAGCAAAGGAATTATACAGTACGAAATAACATAAAAACAGACTAATTTTATTCTAATAAATAGATATTAAATAGATATGGGCTTTCCACTTAAATTGTCCCCTTTTGTTTGGAAAGATATGAGATATTGGAATCAGATTGATTTCATTCCCATTTTTGTAGTATACCAATGAGCGGAACTATTACTATTTCATCTAAGTTAAATAACCAAGGACTTTTTTTACTACAGATTCTGATAACTCGAGAAGTTTTGATTTGGTTATGATCCAAAGAGAAAAAAGAATGGAATAATCATTCCATGAAAAAATAGAGTAGAGTAACCATACCTTCTGTTTGCATAACGTGTATACACCACGCCATACAATCGAAATATCAAAATCCATGGGACGATTCATAAATTTGGAATAGATCCGCGGGGTAGCTGATGAATGAGAGAAGTTTTTGTTGAGAAATATTAAATGGGAAAGGAATTCTTCCTATGGAACTAGTGATCGGTCGTACCTGTACTGCAGTAATATGAATAACTCGCTATTCACTCAGTTTCTGGTC